GCTAGCGTAGCTTAAAACAAAGCATAGCACTGAAGATGCTAAGATGAACCCTAAAAAGTTCCGCATGCACAAAGGCTTGGTCCTGACTTTACTAACAGCTGTAGCACAATTTACACATGCAAGTATCCGCAGCCCTGTGAGGATGCCCTTAATCCCCTGCCCGGGGACGAGGAGCAGGCATCAGGCACCGACCTTCTGCCCAAGACGCCTTGCCACGCCACACCCCCAAGGGAATTCAGCAGTGATAGATATTAAGCCATAAGTGAAAACTTGACTTAGTTAATGCTAAAAGGGCCGGTAAAACTCGTGCCAGCCACCGCGGTTATACGAGAGGCCCCAGTTGATAGACACGGCGTAAAGGGTGGTTAGGGGTGATAAAAACTTTAAAGCCAAAGGGCCTCTTGGCCGTCATACGCTCCTGAGTGTCCGAAGCCCAATAAACGAAAGTAGCTTTAATAAAATCCGCCCGACTCCACGAAAGCTGAGAAACAAACTGGGATTAGATACCCCACTATGCTCAGCCGTAAACCTAGACGTTAATACACAACAAACGTCCGCCAGGGTACTACGAGCGTTAGCTTAAAACCCAAAGGACTTGGCGGTGCCTCAGACCCCCCTAGAGGAGCCTGTTCTAGAACCGATAACCCCCGTTAAACCTCACCACTTCTGGCCACCCCCGCCTATATACCGCCGTCGTCAGCTTACCCTGTGAAGGACTAACAGTAAGCTAAATGGACATGCTCCAAAACGTCAGGTCGAGGTGTAGCGTACGAAGTGGGAAGAAATGGGCTACATTTTCTACCATAGAATATTACGGACAGTACCCTGAAAACACCACTCGAAGGAGGATTTAGTAGTAAAAAGGAAATAGAGCGTCCTTTTGAACTCGGCTCTGAGGCGCGTACACACCGCCCGTCACTCTCCCCTGTCACACAGCAATAAATGTCTCTAACACCAAAGCACCGACAAGGGGAGGCAAGTCGTAACATGGTAAGTGTACCGGAAGGTGCACTTGGATCAAACCCAGGACGTGGCTGAGATAGTTAAGCATCTCCCTTACACCGAGAAGACATCCATGCAAGTTGGATCGTCCTGAGCCAAACAGCTAGCTTATCACCAAACTAATTTAATAACATAAATAACACAACATGAAAACAAATAATAAAATAAACCATTCTTCCACCTTAGTACGGGCGACGGAAAAGGTAACCTTAAGCGATAGAGAAAGTACCGCAAGGGAAAGCTGAAAGAGTAATGAAACAATCCATAAAAGCACAAAAAAGCAGAGCCTAGGCCTCGTACCTTTTGCATCATGATTTAGCCAGTATAACACAAGCAAAGCGACCTTTAGTTTGAAACCCCGAAACCAAGTGAGCTACCCCAGGACAGCCTTAATGGGCCAACCCGTCTCTGTGGCAAAAGAGTGGGAAGAGCCTCGGGTAGAGGTGATAGACCTACCGAACTTGGTGATAGCTGGTTGCCTGAGAAATGAATAGAAGTTCAGCCTCGTACCCCCTTTAATCAATTAAGAAATATCTAAACAAGTAATAAGAGAAATACGAGAGTTAGTTTAAGGGGGTACAGCCCCTTAAACAAAGGACACAACCTTAAGCAGAAGGATAAGGATCATACTTTCTAAAACCCGTCGTCTCAGTGGGCCTAAAAGCAGCCATCTGAACAGAAAGCGTTAAAGCTCAAACGACATAAAATTTATTATTCTGATAAATAACCCAAATCCTCTAACAATATCAGGCCATTTCATAAAATATGAAAGAGACTATGCTAAAATGAGTAACAAGAGAATTCTCTCCACGCACAAGTGTAAACCAGATCGGACCAACCACTGGAAATTAACGAACCCAAAAAAAGAGGGTAGTGTTAAAAGCAAAAAACCCAAGAAAAACCAACAACACCTGACTCGTTAAACCCACACTGGAGTGCCACAACGGAAAGACTAAAAGAAAGGGAAGGAACTCGGCAAACACAAGCCTCGCCTGTTTACCAAAAACATCGCCTCCTGCAAACCCCTAAGTATAGGAGGTCCAGCCTGCCCAGTGACCACAAGTTCAACGGCCGCGGTATTTTGACCGTGCAAAGGTAGCGCAATCACTTGTCTTTTAAATGAAGACCTGTATGAATGGCCAAACGAGGGCTTAACTGTCTCCCCTTTTAAGTCAGTGAAATTGATCTACCCGTGCAGAAGCGGGTATAAAAATACAAGACGAGAAGACCCTTTGGAGCTTAAGGTACAAACCCATCTACGTCAAACAACCTGCTTAAAAGAATTAAACCTAGTAGAAAATGGAGTTTTACCTTCGGTTGGGGCGACCATGGAGAACAAAAAATCCTCCAAGTGGACCGGGGCCAAACCCTAAAACTAAGAAAGACATTTCTAAGTCACAAAAATCTTTGACCAGCTATGATCCGGCCTAAAGGCCGATCAACGAACCAAGTTACCCTAGGGATAACAGCGCAATCCCCTCCAAGAGTCCATATCGACGAGAGGGTTTACGACCTCGATGTTGGATCAGGACATCCTAATGGTGCAGCCGCTATTAAGGGTTCGTTTGTTCAACGATTAAAGTCCTACGTGATCTGAGTTCAGACCGGAGCAATCCAGGTCAGTTTCTATCTGTAACGTTATTTTTCCTAGTACGAAAGGACCGGAAAAAAGAGGCCTATACCAAAAGCACGCCTCACCCTTAATTAATGAAGACAACTAAATTAAATAAAAGGAGAACCCAAAACACAAGCCAAAATAAGGCCACACTAAGATGGCAGAGCATGGTAATTGCAAAAGGCCTAAGCCCTTTCAGCCAGAGGTTCAAATCCTCTTCTTAGTTCATGATAAACACTCTACTCACCCACCTAATTAACCCCCTAGCATACATTGTCCCAGTATTATTAGCCGTAGCCTTTCTAACACTAATCGAGCGAAAAGTCTTAGGTTATATACAATTACGAAAAGGCCCAAATATTGTTGGACCATATGGACTACTTCAGCCAATTGCCGACGGAGTCAAACTATTTATTAAAGAGCCAATCCGCCCATCCACATCCTCCCCCCTCCTATTTTTAGTAACACCAATACTTGCACTAACCCTGGCAATAACCCTATGAGCCCCAATACCAATACCACATCCCGTCACAGACCTAAATCTAGGAATCCTATTCGTATTAGCCCTATCAAGCCTAGCAGTCTACTCTATCCTCGGATCTGGCTGAGCATCAAACTCAAAATATGCACTAATTGGTGCCCTCCGAGCCGTCGCCCAAACCATCTCATATGAAGTAAGCCTCGGCCTAATTCTACTATCCATTATCATCTTTTCAGGAGGCTACACCCTCCAAACATTTAACACCACACAAGAAAGCATCTGATTATTAATCCCAGCCTGACCCTTGGCCGCAATATGATACATCTCAACTCTAGCTGAAACAAACCGTGCACCTTTTGACTTAACCGAAGGCGAATCTGAACTAGTCTCAGGCTTCAACGTAGAATATGCTGGCGGACCGTTTGCCCTATTCTTCCTAGCCGAATACGCTAACATCTTATTTATAAATACACTATCAGCTATTCTCTTCATAGGCGCATCACATATACCCCAAATTCCAGAACTGATAACAATTAACCTAATGACTAAAGCCGCAATACTATCCATAGTATTCCTATGGGTTCGAGCCTCATACCCCCGATTCCGATATGACCAGCTCATGCACTTAGTCTGAAAAAACTTTCTCCCTATGACCTTAGCCCTGGTTCTTTGACATACCGCCCTCCCAATTGCATTCGCAGGTCTCCCCCCACAACTATAACTACAAGGAATTGTGCCCGAAGACCCAAGGACCACTTTGATAGAGTGGCTTATGGGGGTTAAAATCCCCCCAATTCCTAGAAAGAAGGGAATTGAACCCATACTCAGGAGATCAAAACTCCTGGTGCTTCCTTTACACCACTTTCTATGATAAGGTCAGCTAATTAAGCTTTCGGGCCCATACCCCGAACATGACGGTTAAAATCCCTCCCCTATCAATGAACCCCTACGTACTCGCCATTCTCTTGTCTAGCTTAGGACTGGGAACCACTTTAACCTTCGCCAGCTCACACTGACTACTTGCCTGAATAGGATTAGAGATTAATACCCTAGCAATTACCCCGCTAATAGCACAACAACACCACCCACGAGCAGTTGAAGCAACCACTAAATACTTCTTAACTCAGGCGACCGCCGCAGCAATAATTTTATTTGCCGCAACAACTAATGCATGAGCCACCGGCCAATGAGACATTAATAACCTAGCCCACCCCCTTGCCTCAGCAATAACAATTACTGCCCTAGCACTAAAAATTGGTCTAGCACCAATACACTTCTGACTACCAGAAGTTCTACAAGGACTTGACCTGCTCACAGGACTAATCTTATCAACCTGACAAAAACTTGCCCCATTTGCCCTAATTATTCAAGTAGCACCACTAATTGATCCCACAATCCTTACAATACTAGGCCTCTTATCCACATTAATTGGAGGATGAGGAGGACTAAACCAAACACAAATCCGAAAAATCCTAGCCTACTCATCAATCGCGCATATAGGCTGAATAATTATTATTCTACAATACTCCCCACAACTAACTCTACTTGCACTAAGCCTATACATTTTAATAACCTCCACCGCATTTTTATCAATAAAAATAGCATCAGCTACAAAAATTAACACTCTGACAATAATATGATCAAAAACCCCGATCCTGGCATCAACCACCGCCCTGGCCCTACTCTCATTAGGGGGCCTCCCACCACTAACAGGATTTATACCTAAATGATTAATTCTACAAGAAATAGCAAACCAGGAACTCCCACTAACAGCAACCATTATAGCTATGGCAGCCCTATTAAGCCTATACTTTTACCTACGACTATGCTACGCCATAACCCTCACCATCTCCCCAAATACAACAAATGCCTCAACACCCTGACGAACCCAAACAACCCAATCAACCCTTATAACAGCACTGTCAACAACCGCTGCCCTGGGACTCCTACCAATCACCCCCGCTATCTTAATACTAATTACCTAGGGGCTTAGGATAAATTAGACCAAGAGCCTTCAAAGCTCTAAGCAGGAGTTAAAATCTCCTAGCCCCTGATAAGACCTGCGGGACTCTATCCCACATCTTCTGAATGCAACTCAGACACTTTAATTAAGCTAAGGCCTTTCTAGATGAGAAGGCCTCGATCCTACAAAATCTTAGTTAACAGCTAAGCGCCCAAACCAGCGAGCATTCATCTACTTTCCCGCCGTTAGCCGAGTAAGGCGGGAAAGCCCCGGCAGACGTCAATCTGCGTCTTAAGATTTGCAATCTAATGTGTACTCCACCACGGGGCTTGATAGGAAGAGGACTTAAACCTCTATCTTCGGGGCTACAACCCGCCGCCTGGCTTCGGCCATCCTACCTGTGGCAATCACGCGCTGATTCTTCTCTACTAACCACAAAGATATTGGCACCCTTTATTTAGTATTTGGTGCCTGGGCCGGAATAGTCGGTACCGCCCTTAGCCTGCTTATTCGAGCCGAATTAAGCCAGCCGGGATCCCTTTTAGGAGACGACCAAATTTATAACGTCATCGTTACCGCACACGCCTTTGTAATAATTTTCTTTATAGTAATGCCCATTCTTATTGGCGGATTCGGCAATTGGCTTGTACCTCTAATAATCGGAGCCCCTGATATGGCATTTCCCCGAATAAATAATATAAGCTTCTGACTTCTCCCTCCCTCCTTCCTTTTACTTTTAGCCTCATCCGGTGTAGAAGCCGGGGCCGGAACCGGGTGAACAGTTTACCCCCCATTAGCAGGTAATCTAGCACACGCAGGCGCATCTGTAGACTTAACCATTTTTTCTCTACATCTAGCCGGTGTATCATCCATTCTCGGGGCAATTAATTTTATTACAACAACAATTAATATAAAACCTCCGGCCATCTCTCAATACCAAACTCCTCTATTTGTATGAGCTGTTCTTGTAACCGCCGTCCTACTATTACTATCTCTCCCAGTTTTAGCTGCCGGAATTACCATACTCCTAACAGATCGAAACCTAAACACCACATTCTTTGACCCTGCCGGAGGAGGAGATCCAATCCTTTATCAACATTTATTTTGATTCTTCGGTCACCCCGAAGTCTACATCTTAATTCTGCCAGGATTTGGAATTATCTCTCACGTTGTAGCCTACTATGCAGGTAAAAAAGAACCGTTCGGGTACATAGGAATAGTCTGAGCTATGATGGCTATTGGCCTGCTAGGCTTCATTGTGTGGGCCCATCATATGTTTACAGTAGGGATGGACGTAGACACCCGAGCATACTTTACATCCGCAACTATAATTATTGCCATCCCAACAGGCGTTAAAGTCTTTAGCTGACTGGCAACCCTCCATGGAGGATCAATTAAATGAGAAACACCAATACTTTGAGCCCTAGGGTTTATCTTCCTTTTTACAGTAGGAGGCCTAACGGGAATCGTACTAGCAAACTCATCATTAGATATTGTACTACACGACACGTATTATGTTGTAGCACACTTCCATTATGTGTTATCAATAGGAGCTGTATTTGCCATCATAGCAGCCTTCGTGCACTGATTCCCACTATTCTCAGGATATACACTGCATAGCACTTGAACCAAAATCCACTTCGGAGTAATATTTATTGGCGTAAACCTCACCTTTTTCCCACAACACTTCCTTGGGCTGGCAGGAATACCACGTCGATATTCAGATTACCCAGATGCCTATACCCTATGAAATACGGTATCATCAATTGGATCACTAATTTCACTAGTTGCAGTAATTATGTTCCTATTTATTCTGTGAGAAGCCTTCGCCGCAAAACGAGAAGTCTCATCCGTAGAATTAACCGCAACAAATGTCGAATGACTACACGGGTGCCCCCCTCCATACCACACGTTCGAAGAACCTGCATTTGTTCAAGTTCAATCAAATTAATCGAGGAAGGGAGGAATTGAACCCCCATCTACTGGTTTCAAGCCAGTCACATAACCACTCTGTCACTTCCTTCTAAGACATTAGTAAACTTGTAAATTACATCACTTTGTCAAGGTGAAATAGTGGGTTAAAACCCCGCATGTCTTAAGCTTTAAGCTTAATGGCACATCCCACACAACTAGGATTCCAAGACGCGGCATCACCCGTTATAGAAGAACTTCTCCACTTCCACGACCACGCTTTAATAATTGTATTCTTAATTAGTACTTTAGTACTTTATATTATTGTTGCAATAGTATCAACAAAGCTTACGAACAAATATATTTTAAACTCCCAAGAGATTGAGATTGTATGAACCGTACTACCAGCTGTAATCCTTGTTTTAATTGCCCTTCCATCCCTGCGGATTCTATATCTTATAGATGAAATCAACGACCCACACCTAACAATTAAAGCTATAGGCCATCAATGATATTGAAGCTACGAATACACTGACTACGAGAATCTAGCATTCGATTCTTATATAGTCCCCACCCAAGACCTCAATCCAGGACAGTTTCGCCTACTTGAAACAGATCATCGAATAGTTGTCCCAATAGAATCCCCAATCCGGGTACTTGTTTCTGCTGAAGACGTATTACACTCCTGAGCCGTCCCATCCCTTGGGGTTAAAATGGACGCTGTCCCAGGCCGCCTAAATCAAACAGCTTTTATTGCCTCCCGCCCAGGAGTGTTTTATGGACAATGCTCAGAAATCTGCGGAGCCAACCACAGCTTTATACCCATTGTAGTAGAAGCAGTCCCTCTTGAACACTTCGAAAACTGATCCTCATTAATACTAGAAGACGCCTCACTTGGAAGCTAAATTTGGGCCTCAGCGTTGGCCTTTTAAGCCAAAGAATGGTGCCTCCCAACCACCCCTAGTGAAATGCCTCAATTAAACCCCGCCCCTTGATTCGCAATCCTAATATTTTCATGATTGGTATTCCTTACCATCATCCCAACCAAAGTAATAAATCATATTACACCCAACGAGCCAACTATTTTAGACTCCGAAAAACACAAAACTGAATCCTGAGACTGACCATGGCAATAAGCTTCTTCGACCAATTTGCAAGCCCATCTTATCTTGGCATTCCCCTGATTGCAATCGCAATTGCACTGCCCTGAGTATTATACTCCGCCCCATCATCACGATGAATTAACAACCGATTAATTACAATTCAAGGATGATTTATTAACCGATTTACCAATCAACTTATAATACCCCTAAATACAGGAGGTCATAAGTGAGCAATACTTCTAGCCTCATTAATAGTATTCCTAATTACCATCAACATGTTAGGGTTGTTACCATATACTTTTACCCCAACAACACAACTTTCCCTAAATATAGGGTTCGCCGTCCCACTATGACTCGCCACCGTCCTTATTGGAATACGAAATCAACCAACAGTAGCCCTTGGACACCTTCTACCAGAAGGCACCCCAATCCCCCTTATCCCAGTATTAATTATTATTGAAACAATCAGCCTACTTATCCGACCCCTAGCCCTTGGGGTGCGGCTAACAGCAAATCTAACAGCAGGACACCTATTAATTCAACTTATTGCCACTGCCGTATTCGTACTCCTCCCAATAATGCCAACAGTAGCAATCTTAACGGCCGCAGTTCTATTTCTCCTAACACTTCTAGAAGTTGCAGTAGCAATAATTCAAGCCTATGTATTTGTACTCCTTCTAAGCTTATATTTACAAGAGAACGTTTAATGGCCCACCAAGCACATGCATATCATATGGTTGATCCAAGCCCATGACCCCTAACCGGTGCAATCGGAGCTCTATTAATGACATCCGGCCTGGCAATCTGGTTCCACTTCCACTCAACAACACTAATAACCCTTGGATTAGTTCTTCTACTCCTGACTATATATCAATGATGACGAGACATCATCCGAGAAGGAACTTTTCAAGGCCACCACACACCCCCTGTGCAAAAAGGCCTACGATATGGAATAATCTTATTTATTACATCTGAAGTCTTTTTCTTCCTCGGATTCTTCTGAGCCTTTTATCATTCAAGCCTAGCACCCACACCAGAACTAGGAGGCTGCTGACCCCCCACAGGAATTACAACCTTAGACCCATTCGAAGTACCCCTACTCAACACAGCTGTTCTCCTAGCATCCGGGGTCACAGTAACATGAGCCCACCATAGCCTAATAGAAGGTGAGCGTAAACAGGCCATCCAATCTTTAGCACTAACAATTGTACTCGGACTATATTTTACGGCCCTACAGGCCATAGAATATTACGAGGCTCCGTTTACAATCGCAGACGGCGTCTACGGCTCAACATTTTTCGTAGCCACAGGATTCCACGGACTACACGTTATTATTGGATCCTCATTCCTGGCTGTTTGCCTACTTCGCCAAATCCAATACCACTTCACATCTGAACACCACTTCGGCTTTGAAGCCGCCGCATGATACTGACACTTTGTAGACGTAGTATGACTATTCCTCTACGTATCAATTTACTGATGAGGCTCATATCTTTCTAGTATCCAAAGTTAGTACGAGTGACTTCCAATCACCTAGTCTTGGTTAAACCCCAAGGAAAGATAATGAACTTAATTATAACAATTTTAGTAATTACAGTTGCCCTCTCCATAGTACTAGCAATCGTATCCTTCTGATTACCACAGATAAACCCAGACGCAGAGAAACTCTCACCATATGAGTGCGGCTTCGACCCCCTAGGCTCCGCTCGACTACCATTCTCATTACGATTCTTTCTTGTAGCTATTTTATTTCTACTATTTGATTTAGAAATTGCCCTGCTCCTGCCACTACCATGAGGAGACCAACTACACAATCCCGCCGGAACCTTTTTCTGGGCCACATCGGTCTTAATTTTACTCACACTAGGACTAATCTATGAATGAATCCAAGGAGGCTTAGAATGAGCAGAATAGGGAGTTAGTCCAAAACAAGACCTCTGATTTCGGCTCAGAAAATCGTGGTTTAATTCCACGACCCCCTTATGACACCCGTACACTTCAGCTTCAGCTCAGCCTTTACACTAGGCTTAATAGGCCTAGCATTTCATCGCACCCACCTACTCTCCGCACTACTATGTTTGGAAGGAATAATACTGTCCTTATTTATCGCACTAGCCCTTTGAGCCATACAATTTGAATCAACCGCATTCTCCGCAGCTCCGATATTATTATTGGCTTTTTCTGCCTGTGAGGCCAGCGCAGGCCTAGCCCTTCTAGTTGCAACAGCCCGAACCCACGGAACTGATCGACTACAAAACCTCAATTTACTACAATGCTAAAAGTACTAATCCCAACAATTATATTATTCCCCACAATCTGATTATCCTCACCTAAGTGACTGTGGACAACAACAACCGCCCACAGCTTACTAATTGCCCTCACCAGTCTTACCTGATTAAAATATACTTCAGAAGCCGGATGAACTACTTCAAACATATACTTAGCTACAGACCCATTATCCACCCCCCTCTTGGTCCTTACATGCTGACTTCTCCCCCTAATAATCCTAGCCAGCCAAAACCATGTCTATCCGGAACCCGTTAGCCGACAACGCCTATTCATCACCTTATTAACCTCACTACAAACTTTCCTAATTATAGCATTCGGGGCCACAGAAATTATCATATTTTACATTATATTTGAAGCCACCCTTATTCCAACTCTAATCATTATTACCCGGTGAGGAAATCAAACCGAACGCCTTAATGCAGGCACCTATTTTTTATTCTACACCCTAGCCGGATCCCTGCCTCTACTAGTGGCCCTTCTACTTCTACAACAAACAACAGGAACCCTTTCAATATTAATTTTACAGTATTCTCAACCACTAATACTCAACTCCTGAGGCCACAGTATATGATGAGCCGGATGCCTAATCGCATTCCTGGTCAAAATACCTCTATATGGTGTACATCTATGACTCCCCAAAGCCCATGTAGAAGCCCCCGTAGCCGGATCAATAGTACTAGCTGCTGTACTCCTGAAACTAGGAGGATATGGTATAATACGAATAATAGTAATACTAGACCCCCTATCAAAAGAATTAGCCTACCCGTTCATTATCTTAGCATTATGAGGCATTATTATAACCGGTTCCATCTGCCTCCGTCAAACAGATTTAAAGTCACTAATCGCCTACTCATCCGTCAGCCATATAGGTCTCGTGGCAGGAGGTATTTTAATCCAAACCCCATGAGGATTCACCGGCGCCATCATTTTAATAATCGCTCACGGCCTAGTCTCTTCCGCACTATTTTGTTTAGCAAATACCGCCTACGAACGAACCCATAGCCGAACCATAGTACTAGCCCGAGGACTTCAAATGATTTTTCCCCTAACGGCAGCCTGATGATTTATAGCTAATTTAGCCAACTTAGCACTACCACCCCTACCCAACCTGATAGGAGAACTTATAATCATCACCACCCTATTCAACTGATCCCCCTGAACAATCCTATTAACAGGGGTAGGAACACTAATTACAGCCGGCTACTCCCTATACCTGTTCCTAATATCCCAACGAGGACCAACACCCAACCATATTATAGGACTTTCACCATTCCACACCCGAGAACATCTTCTAATAATCCTTCACCTCCTCCCAGTAATTTTACTAATTACAAAACCAGAACTTATATGAGGCTGATGCTGCTAGTAAGTATAGTTTAACTCAAGACATTAGATTGTGATTCTAAAAATAGGGGTTAAAATCCCCTTACTCACCGAGGAAGGCCAGAGGCAGTAAGCACTGCTAATACTTACACCCACGGTTAAACTCCGTGGCTCCCTTACGCTTTTAAAGGATAACAGCTCATCCATTGGTCTTAGGAACCAAAAACTCTTGGTGCAAATCCAAGTAAAAGCTATGCACCCAACCACCCTAATTATATCCTCCTCACTAACCCTAATTATTCTAACCCTTATTTACCCACTACTTACTACACTAAGCCCAACCCCTAAAAACCCAATATGGGCTACAACACATGTAAAAACTGCCGTAAGCACTGCATTCTTCATTAGCCTTATACCACTAATACTTTTTCTCGACCAAGGAACTGAAACTATTGTCACTAACTGACACTGAATAAACACCAATCTATTTGACATCAACATCAGCTTTAAATTTGACCACTACTCCCTTATCTTTACACCCATCGCCCTGTACGTAACTTGATCAATTCTTGAGTTCGCATCATGGTATATACACTCGGACCCTAATATAAACCGATTTTTTAAATACCTACTCCTATTCCTAGTGGCCATAATTATCCTAGTCACCGCTAACAACCTATTTCAGTTATTTATCGGGTGAGAAGGAGTAGGAATTATATCCTTTCTCCTAATTGGGTGATGATATGGACGAGCAGATGCTAACACAGCAGCCCTACAGGCTGTATTGTACAACCGAGTGGGTGATATTGGGTTAATTATAAGTATGGCCTGAATTGCCATAAATCTAAATTCATGAGAAATTCAACAAATTTTTTACCTATCAAAGTCCTCTGACATAACACTCCCATTAATAGGATTAATTCTAGCAGCAACTGGTAAATCAGCCCAGTTTGGCCTTCACCCATGATTGCCCTCCGCCATGGAGGGTCCTACGCCAGTCTCTGCCCTACTTCACTCCAGCACCATGGTTGTAGCAGGCATCTTCCTTCTCATCCGACTTCACCCAGTTATAGAAAATAATAATATGGCACTAACAACCTGCCTATGCCTTGGAGCCCTTACCACCCTATTCACAGCTGCCTGCGCCCTAACACAAAACGACATCAAAAAAATTGTAGCATTCTCAACATCTAGTCAACTAGGACTTATAATAGTCACCATTGGCCTCAACCAGCCACAGCTAGCATTTCTACACATCTGCACTCACGCCTTCTTCAAAGCAATATTATTTCTATGTTCAGGCTCAATTATTCATAGCCTAAACGATGAACAAGATATTCGAAAGATGGGCGGCCTGCAGAACCTGCTACCATTTACCTCAACCTGCCTAACCATCGGCAGCCTAGCCTTAACAGGAACCCCATTTTTGGCTGGGTTCTTTTCAAAAGATGCCATCATTGAGGCCCTAAACACCTCTTACCTAAACGCCTGAGCCCTCACCCTAACACTTATCGCCACATCTTTCACCGCCGTATACAGCTTCCGAGTAGTTTTTTTCGTCAACATAGGAACTCCCCGATTCCTACCTTTATCCCCAATTAATGAAAATAACCCATCAGTAATTAACCCAATCAAACGACTTGCCTGGGGAAGCATTATCGCAGGACTTATTATTACATCAAACTTTTTACCATTAAATACACCAATCATAACTATACCAACAATCCTAAAAATAGCCGCCATTGCAGTAACAATTATTGGTCTACTAGTAGCCATAGAACTAGCCATACTCACCAACAAACAACTTAAAATTCAACCAATGGCAGCACCACACCACTTCTCCAATATATTAGGCTACTTCCCCGCAATTATCCACCGCACCATCCCAAAACTAAACCTAGCCCTGGGCCAATCAATTGCTACACAACTAGTAGACCAAACATGATTTGAAAAAGCAGGACCAAAAAGCATATCATCAATACAGGTTAAAATGGCTAAAACCATAAGTGATATCCAACGGGGTATAATCAAAACATACTTAACAATTTTCCTATTGTCCACCGCCCTCGCTATTTTATTAATAGCTATTTAAACCGCACGAAGAGTTCCCCGCCCCAACCCACGAGTTAACTCCAGTACTACAAATAAAGTCAACAATAATACCCACGCACAAATAATTAATATAGCCCCACCAGATGAGTATATCATGGCCACACCACTCATATCCCCCCGCAACACAGAAAACTCCTTCAAACCATCAACAACAACCCAAGACCCCTCATACCAATCTTCACAAAATAAACCAACCATTAAACCCACACCAACCAAATAAATTAAAACATATCCGACCACAGAACGATCCCCCCACGCCTCGGGAAACGGCTCAGCAGCCAAAGCCGCTGAATAAGCAAATACAACAAGCATCCCACCCAAATAAATTAAAAAAAGAACTAAAGATAAAAAGGACCCACCGTGGCCAATTAAAACCCCACACCCGACCCAAGCCGCTACTACTAAACCAAAAGCAGCAAAATAAGGAGCAGGGTTAGAGGCCACCGCCACCAGTCCAACAATTAAAGCCATCAATAATAATGATACAAGATAAGTCATAATTCCCACTCGGATTTTAACCGAGACCAGTGACTTGAAGAACCACCGTTGTTATTCAACTATAAGAACCCTTAATGTCAAGCCTACGAAAAACACATCCATTAATCAAAATTGCTAACGACGCATTAGTTGACCTCCCAGCCCCCTCCAACATTTCAGTATGATGAAACTTTGGCTCCCTACTAGGACTATGCTTAATTACACAAATCCTTACTGGACTATTTCTAGCAATACACTATACATCTGACATTAGCACCGCCTTCTCTTCAGTAGCCCACATCTGCCGAGATGTTAATTATGGCTGACTAATTCGAAACATTCACGCCAACGGAGCATCATTCTTCTTCATCTGCATTTATATACATATTGCCCGCGGATTATACTATGGATCATATCTATACAAGGAAACCTGAAACATCGGAGTCATCCTATTTCTCTTAGTAATAATAACAGCCTTCGTCGGCTACGTCCTACCATGAGGACAAATATCATTTTGAGGAGCCACAGTTATTACAAACTTATTATCCGCAGTCCCATATGTAGGAGACATACTAGTTCAATGAATTTGAGGGGGCTTTTCAGTAGACAATGCAACACTAACACGTTTCTTTGCCTTCCACTTCCTTTTCCCATTCGTCGTCGCCGCCGCCACCATTCTTCACCTCCTGTTCCTTCACGAAACAGGCTCAAACAACCCAGCCGGCCTAAACTCAGACGCAGATAAAATTACATTTCACCCCTATTTCTCCTACAAAGATCTGCTCGGATTTGCAGTAATACTTTTAGCACTAACATCCTTAGCATTATTTTCTCCAAACCTTTTAGGAGACCCAGAAAATTTCACGCCTGCAAACCCGCTAGTTACCCCACCACACATCAAACCCGAATGATATTTCTTATTTGCCTACGCCATTTTACGGTCTATTCCCAACAAATTAGGAGGTGTTCTAGCACTTCTATTCTCCATTCTAGTTCTCATAGTTGTCCCAATTCTCCACACGTCTAAACAACGAGGATTAACATTTCGACCTATCACCCAATTCCTCTTCTGGACCCTAGTTGCAGACATGGCTATTCTAACATGAATTGGAGGAATACCAGTTGAACATCCGTTCATTATTATTGGACAAATTGCATCCGTCCTATATTTCGCGCTATTTCTAATCCTAATGCCATTAGCAGGATGATTAGAAAATAAAGCACTAGAATGAGCTTGCCCTAGTAGCTTAATTCAAAGCATCGGTCTTGTAATCCGAAGATCGGAGGTTAAACCCCTCCCTAGCGCCAGAAAAAAGAGATTTTAACTCTCACCACTGGCTCCCAAAGCCAGAATTCTAAATTAAACTATTTTCTGTAATAGGATGTGGTTTATTGCAGGTATGTACTAGTACATATTATGCATAATATTACATTAATGTATTAGTACATTAATGTATAATCACCAACTAATTATTTAGACCATAAAGCAAGTACTAATTTTTAAGAGATACATAAGACATGCCATAAGATTCAGAATAATTTTTATACAACTTAACATATCCTTGACTCCAATAATAGTCGTTCTCAAATTTTTACCTTGATTGACTCAATAAAAATTGAATAAGTAATTATTAATGTAGTAAGAAACCACCAACCAGTTTATATAATTGCATAATATTCATGATAGAATCAGGGACAAAAGTGGCGGGTGGTTAACTGTGAATTATTTCTGGCATCTGATTCGAAATCTCACGGATTTGGAATGTAGACCCCCTAATATCAATCTATACTGGCATCCGGCTATTGGTGTTATTCATTCGACTCGTTACCCACCAAGCCGGGCGTTCTTTTAAATGCATAACGTTCTCTTTTTTGGTTGCCTTTCAATTTGCATTTCAGAGTGCAGGCTCAAATATTGAATTAAGGTTGAACATTTTCCTTGTAAGCGTATTATAAATGAATGATTTAATGACATAGATTTAAGAATTACATTAATTTATCTCAAGTGCATAATACATCCTTATTCAACCCATTCTTATACTATATGCCCCCCTTTTGGTTTCCGCGCGTTAAACCCCCCTACCCCCTACGCTCAGTAAATCCTGTTTTTTCTTGTCAAACCCCAAAACCAAGAAAGGCTCGACCAAGCGCATCAAAGTTAACGAATTTTAGTAGGGTTAACTTATGCCACCACATATTATATATAACATATAAATATTTAACCTCACATTTTTTGCCAAAAATAACCCAAAAATTAGTAGAAAATTTTATACACTTTTTCAATACTAAAATTTTAAATATAAAAT